AGGTTAGGTCTTAGGTCTCATTTCAATTGTGAAATATATCGTTTGTGGAAACGTTTCCTAAAAGGAAAAAGGTTTCCATTGTACTAAGCTAAGGACGGGAAGGAAGAAAGCGAGTGATCTGGTAATTCCTCATCCTCAAAGCAGTCCTTCCTGTAGTCTCAACAAATAAGTAATTATAGGAGTAAAGTGTTGATATAATTCGAAGAAGCAAACGACAATTTAATTTCAAGTTAATAAAGAAAAAAAGTAAAATAAGTATGTAATCTAAGGTACTTTTTTACATTTCTAGGATTAAACAAAAGGATTCGCAAATAAAAGCGCTAATGCCACAACCAGTCCGTAAATTGTTAAAGCTTCCATAAAAGCTAGACTAAGCAATAAAGTACCTCGTATTTTACCCTCTGCTTCTGGTTGTCTCGCAATACCCTCTACAGCTTGGCCTGCAGCAGTACCTTGACCAACTCCGGGTCCAATAGAAGCAAGTCCTACAGCCAATCCAGCAGCAATAACGGAAGCGGCAGAAATCAGTGGATTCATGGTAAGTTCCTCGCACAAAAAAAAAAAATAAATGGTTAATGATACAATCAACCAATGAATTATTACTTAATTTTATCATTAAGTTTGATCATTAAGATCTATTGGGTCGGAGTAACTAAAAACTAATGATAATATTACTGAATCGTCAGAACTACTTCGATATCTCGTTTTTTGTTTCTACCCATGATGAAGTTTTTGTAAATCCATATACATACGGCTCTAGTTATTGCATTTCTTTCTTTCCAACCATTCTTTCATTCCATCCTTCGTTCTTTACTCTTCTATATCCTTGAGTTCATCTGTTTTTTCATCCAATCCACAATCACAAATGAAACAGAAGAAAGGACTTGACTTATCTTGTAATCCATCTAATCTAAATGCAGTAAACTGCAATCAAATCAATATATGCAATCATCAATATATGCAATGGATATCAATATGATCGATATCAACGATATCAATATATCAATATAACGATATCAATATGTATATCAATACATATATATATATTTTTTTTATTTATTTTGCTATATATATTGCTATCTATATATATTGCTATATATATATTACATATATATAGCATATAGTTAGATATATATATAGTTAGTTAGTATATAGGTAAGGCATAAGGACTTCTATTTATATATAGATAGGACTATATAACTAGTGAATATCTAATATTACATATACATATTACATATACATTTCTTTCTTCCATAACGTAAACTGGCCACATTTTATATTGAATCGGATTATAGAATCATTCCTCGAAACCCACACAAAAAGTGGCTGGACTTATAGACATTACATACATCTAGTGTGACCTCCCCAACCCATCCTTTTTTTTTTTACAATTCTGTAATATCGTTCATCTTCTCTCCTACGACTCTAGGTCATATATTCATACGTATTTATATCTATTATGTTCTCCAACCAAGCAGATTATCTTGAACCATGCATGAATTGGGATAAGCTAAAAAAAAAAGACTATTTCGAAAACTAGTCAATGATGACCCTCCATGGATTCACCTATATAAGCCGCGGCTAACGTTGCAAAAATAAGAGCTTGAATACCACTTGTAAATAATCCAAGAAACATGACAGGTATAGGAACTACTGAAGGGACTAAAGAAACAAGAACAACAACTACTAATTCATCAGCCAATATATTCCCGAAAAGTCGAAAACTAAGAGATAAGGGTTTTGTGAAATCTTCTAGGATGTTAATTGGTAAAAGTATTGGAGTTGGTTTGATGTATTTCTCGAAATAACCCAACCCTTTTTTGGTAAGACCTGCATAAAAATATGCCACTGACGTGGGTAAAGCTAAAGCAACAGTAGTATTTATATCATTCGTGGGCGCAGCTAACTCCCCATGAGGTAACTGTATGATTTTCCAAGGTAAAAGGGCACCTGACCAATTAGAAACAAAAATAAATAGGAACATAGTTCCAATAAAAGGAACCCAAGGTCCATATTCTTCTCCAATCTGGGTTTTGCTCAAGTCTCGAATAAATTCAAGGACATATTCAAAGAAATTCTGACCGTCGGTCGGAATGGTTTGTGGATTCCGAACAGCTATGATGGCTGAACCTAACAAGATAGCAATTACGACCCAAGAAGTGATAAGTACTTGGGCATGGATTTGTAAACCTCCTATTTGCCAATAGAAATGTTGGCCTACTTCTACACCCGATATATCGTATAACCCCTTGAGTGTTTTAATGTAACATGGTATAACATTCATATTGTCCTCTGATAGAAATTGAACTTCAAAAAAGGAATTAGTTTGATTCAACCATTTCTTTCTCAACTCACCAACTTGAATCATTAATCATATATTTAGGATACCAAGAAATCACATAACATCATAATATATATCAATATCCCCAGTTCTTTTTTTTTTATCTATTTTTAAAAATTCAAAAAAAGTAACCGATCCAATAAATCTATGGAGTTGCCCAATAATTAACATTAACTAATTTTATTATTCTTAATCTTAATCATAATCAACGATTTCTTATATAGCTAGAACGACCTTCACAAATTGCGGATACTAATTTGTTAAGAATCAATCGAATTGAAGCTATAGCGTCATCGTTGGCTGGAATCGAAATATCTGCAAGATCTGGGTCACAATTTGTATCGATTAAACAAATCGTTGGAATCCCCAAAATGGCACATTCTCGAAGAGCCGTATATTCTTCTTGCTGATCAACGATGATCACAATATCAGGCAATCCCGTCATATATTTGATCCCACCGAGATATGTTTGCAAGGTAGATAATTTTCTCTTCAACATTGCTGCATCTCTTTTGGGGAGACGGTTGAGTTTCCCCATCTTTTCTTCTGCTCTTAAGTCCCTGAACTTATAAAGTCTCGTTTCCGTAGTGGACCAATTCGTTAACATACCACCGAGCCATTTTTGATTAATAAAATGAGACCGAGCCCTTATTGCAGCTGATGCTACTGAATCCGATGCTTTATTTTTGGTACCGACGATTAAGAAGTTTTTTCCCCTACTTGCTGCATCAAAAACTAAATCACAGGCTTCTGATAAAAAACGAGCAGTTCTAGCGAGATTTGTAATATGAATACCTTTACGCTTTGCAGAAATGTAAGGGGCCATTCTAGGATTCCATTTCTTAGTACCATGACCAAAATGAACTCCTGCTTCCATCATCTCTTCCAAATTGATGTTCCAATATCTTCTTGTCATTTTTTCCCACACTTCCTTTTTGTTTTTTCTTTTTCGTATTATTAACAAAGAGACGAGGTACCTTGAAATAAATAATTGTTCCGATGGAACCTTCTACCGGGGATTGACCATTGATACACGGCACAAACCATAATTTTTTTTAATTACTTATTTTATTTATTACCAAATCAATAATCAGACCAGTATAGTTAAAAGATAATTAAAGTGAAAATGAATCCGCTCTTAGGAATCATTAAATCGCATAAATGATTGTTCTGATGTCTCATGTAAATTTGTCTCATGGAAATTGTTTGTCGCGTAAGAACAAAATAATTCTCTATGGTGTAACAAAATATCTCTCATTTCCAACTCGAATAGATTTTTTCTTTTGATTTCCAAATAAATGTTTTTGTCTTGCCTTGAACGGTGCACAAATTTTTGGAATCCGGTACCAACAGGTATAATCCCCCCCAGAACAACGTTCTCTTTCAGGCCTTTCAACCAATCAATACGACCTCGTAGAGCAGCTTTTGCTAAAACTCGAGCGGTTTCTTGAAAACTTGCTTCGGATATGAAACTTTGAGTATTCAGAGACGCTCTTGTTATTCCCAATGAGATTGCCCGATAACAGATTGATTCGTCCAAAGCGCGCCCTGCTCGTTCCGCTCGCAACAATCCGATTAATTCTCCAGGCGAAAAAACATTAGACATTCCATCTTCTGAAACCAACACTTTTGATGTTACTTGACGTACAATAATCTCTATATGTCTATTATGGATCTGTACCCCCTGGGATCGATAAACCTTTTGGATCTTATTAACCAAAGAGATACGACTTTGGGCTATGGTTAGCTCAGCTCCAATCAAAAACCCCCAGGGGATCCCAAGAATTCTTGGTATACGCTCGTTCCAACCTTCAACTCTCCTTTCGAGGTTCATCGATATTGAATCAATCGAACGCACTTCTAAGATTTGTTCTACTTTTGGAAGACCTTGCGTTATGTCACCAGATCTCGATTTTTCATATATAAATGTAACTAATGTATCTCCTTCGTAAAGGATTTTCCCATAATGACCATGAACAGTTGCTCCAGGAGTAGCCAAATAAGACTTAGCCGATCTTATAACTAAAAAGTCGACATTAACAATTAAAATTTGACCAGATTTTTTTACGTGTGGTTCGTATTTAAATAGACATACATTTTCACAAATAAATTGTCCAAGGCTAATTTTGATCGATGTCTCTTCACAATAATCATGATGGAGAAAGCACCAATTCAAATGGAATGGGTTCAAAACGATGTTACTGCATAGATCGGGATTATAAATCCTCCTATTTTCATCTATTAAACAGTATTTAAGTACTTGAAGTACTTGGAAAATCTGTTTCAAATTGTCAAGTAGCAAATATTTCTTTAACACGATCTGATTATGAGTTATTAAATGGTAAGATGAATAAAAATTCGATATTTTAGGTACAATAGCGCCTAAGGGACCTAAATAATCCCTAATTGGAATTAGGGGATCCGATTCTTTTGTCACATTGTTATTGTTATATTTCGAACTATTGAATGGACCAATTCGAGAACAATTGGATGATGACAAAATTAGCAAAGATTGGCATTCCTTATTTCGATTCAACAACATACCAATAGTTCCTTGATGTTGGCTAAGTGATTGAATCTTCGCCTTGGAATAAAAAGGATTGATATTGGTGCAATCTAATCCATTATCGGGAATCAATCCGGAACTTGCCCTATCATA